TACATCAAAGCTCATTGCCCATGGATAAAGAAAGACCGTTTCAACATCAAAAACAACAAAAACTAGAGCAAACATGTAATAGCGAATTCGGAATTGTACCCAAGCATCCCCCATGGGTTCTATACCTGATTCATAACTAGAAAGCTTTTCTGGACCTTCCCTAATCGGGGCTAAAATACCAGAAATGACAAATGCCAAGATAGGAATAACGCTTGATATTATAAGGAATGCCCAGAAAATATCATATTCGTGAAGCAGAAACATAAAAGTACTCCTATGAATGTGGAATAGGCTGAAATATTCCATTTGAATTGGAATTTTCAAATCATCTAGAACTTCTTAGATGAAACAAGAAAAGAATTTGAATCAAATAAAGTCGCATAGTTGAGAGTTTGTTTGCTGTAGGACATACCTTGTTTGAAGATTCATCTAATGTCATCCCACTTCTATTTTTTCTTTTTTTTTTTTTATCCTTTCGATTCTATTTCTATATGTTTCTATATGTGATGTGTAGACATAGCATGCTCTTATACTTAGTTACTTAGTTATTTTTCTTTTCTATTCTATATTTTACTTATTCTTATACTTATTCTTATACTTAGTATATACTTATTATCTTATGTATATTTTTTCTATTTCATATTGATCTTTCTATCTTAGAAATAGAAAGTAAAAGTAAAGAATCCCTTATCTTATAGTAAAGAAGATATTCAATAAATTCAATAATGAAGAATTCAATAAAGAAATTACAAATTCAATTTTCAATTCAGATTTGAAATTAAATTAAAAACAATGAAAAAAAATAAGAAAAATATCATATGTAATTCATTCATGAAAGTGGATGAAGAGAGATATGGATATTTGATATTTGATCCGAGATTTGACAAATACCAATTGGGTCCATTGGAATGAATTATTGTGTTTATTTTCTTGTTCCTACTACTACTCAAATTTCTAGAAAAAACAAAAAGGGAATGTATTAGGGCTATACGGACTCGAACCGTAGACCTTCTCGGTAAAACAGAGAAAACTTCTTATTATCGAAATGATTCGAACTGTTTCAAAGACCCAACATGCATTTTGTTGCATTGGGCTCTTTCATCAACTGATGTAAAGATCAGTTAGTCCACCATATTTTGTCTTTAGAGGAAGATAAGAAGATAATGAGATGGCTCCATGTGCTCTGATTCATTATTTGTATCCTGATCTAGGAGCAATACCAAAGTGTTTCAAAGAAGGGTGACCTTTATTTAGGTCTGCCTTCGGCCTAGATCAACCTAAGTGAAATGCAGTCTCTATCGCTCCGCTGCAAGAGTCAAATATGAGACTTCATACACCTCAAAGCTCATAGGACGAAAAGAGGTTCTTTTGAGATCCTTATACTCATTATGCCTGGCATTGAATGGACTGGGCATTTACCTTACAATGGCAGGTTCTCTTTGATTTGGCGCCGGAATTTGCACCTGAACCGGATCAAACCAAATTTGTCAGGCTATTTTTCTCTTGTTCTCTCGAATCTACGGAGTAAGACATCGACTTCTCAAAAAGATCAATTATGGTCATTGCATAATAGGCTCCCTTGAAAAACATTGGCGCACGTGTAAACGAGGTGCTCTACCTAACTGAGCTATAGCCCTTGTCATAACCATTTTAACATAGAGACAATTTCTTGTCAAGAAGGGTATCCCATAATCCCACATGATAACTCTCTGATCCATTTATATTCACTGGGAAAAGATTGATATTGCTTAGAAAACATATTTTACCTATAATTCATCGAAGTGATGGAGACCTTTTTTGTGGTGATAAATGACCTACTTAACCCAGTGGTTAGAGTATTGCTTTCATATGGCGGGAGTCATTGGTTCAAATCCAATAGTAGGTAGAACTTATTAGATACCGGATTCCATGGTATCTAATAAGTTTTTCTACCCATCCTCTTTTTTTCGTTCTATCATCAGATTAATCAAATTAGACTTCATTGTGTTCAATTTGTGGAATAAAGATTCAAGATGTAGTGTGTAGTGTATAATAAAGAACTCTTTTTATTTTGATTGAATGTATTTCCTACTAATAGGAAATAACTTTGACAGCTTCTACTCGTGTCCTAGCTCGTCTGAGAGCTAGATTTGCCTCAATTGCTTGTCTCTTACCCTCAGCTCTACTCAAGTTAGCTTCAGCTATTTCAAGAGTTTGTTGAGCTTCTTGTGGATCAATGTCAGTACTAATTTCCGCACCATTTCCTAAAATGGTGATCTCATTATTACTTATTCTAGCAAAACCGCCCATAAGAGCCACCGTTAACCATCGGTCGTTTAGCCGTATTCTCAAAAGACCTATATCTACAGCCGTGGCAATGGGGGCATGGTTTGGTAATACCCCAATTTGTCCACTATTAGTAGATAAAATAATCTCTTTCACTTCGGAATCCCAAATCATTCGATTAGGAGTCAGTACACAAAGATTTAAGGTCATTTCTTCGATTTGCTCTCCTCTTCTAAGTTCATAGCTTTCGCGGTAGCTTCATCGATGTTACCCACCAAATAAAAGGCCTGTTCGGGAAGACCGTCTAATTCTCCGGAAAGGATGAATTGAAACCCCCGAATTGTTTCTGCGAGACCAACATATTTCCCTGGAGAACCAGTAAAGACTTCTGCCACAAAGAAGGGTTGTGATAAGAAACGCTCAATCTTGCGTGCTCTTGCTACAGTTAAACGATCTTCTTCGGATAATTCGTCCAACCCAAGGATAGCTATAATGTCCTGAAGTTCTTTGTAACGTTGTGAAGTTTGCTTAACCCTTTGCGCAGTTTCATAATGTTCCTCGCCAACGATCCGAGGTTGTAACATAGTTGACGTTGAATCCAAAGGATCTACTGCTGGATAAATACCTTTGGCAGCTAATCCTCTTGATAATACGGTAGTAGCATCTAAATGTGCAAATGTCGTGGCAGGAGCAGGGTCGGTCAAATCATCCGCAGGTACATAAACTGCTTGGATCGATGTTATGGATCCTTCCTTGGTAGAAGTAATTCTTTCTTGCAAAGAACCCATTTCTGTACTAAGGGTAGGTTGATAACCCACTGCAGAAGGCATTCTACCTAATAAGGCAGAGACTTCGGACCCTGCTTGAACGAAACGAAATATATTGTCGATGAATAGAAGTACATCTTGCTCATTAACATCCCGAAAATATTCCGCCATGGTTAGGGCGGTCAAGCCAACTCTCATACGAGCTCCTGGCGGTTCATTCATTTGACCATAGACTAGAGCCACTTTGGATTCTGCAATATTTTTTTCATTAATCACCCCGGATTCTTTCATTTCCATGTAGAGATCGTTTCCTTCACGAGTACGTTCACCTACTCCGCCAAATACGGATACGCCTCCGTGAGCTTTGGCAATGTTGTTGATCAATTCCATGATGAGTACTGTTTTACCCACTCCGGCTCCCCCAAATAGTCCGATTTTTCCTCCACGGCGATAGGGGGCTAAAAGATCCACCACTTTAATCCCTGTTTCAAAGATTGATAATTTCGTATCTAACTGTATGAAGGCGGGTGCAGATCTATGAATAGGAGATGTTGTGCGAGTATCGACAGGACCTAAATTATCAACGGGCTCTCCAAGAACGTTGAAAATTCGTCCGAGAGTAGCTCCCCCGACTGGAACACTTAGAGGAGCTCCCGTGTCAATCACTTTCATTCCTCTCATCAGACCGTCTGTAGCACTCATAGCTACAGCTCTCACTCGATTATTTCCTAATAATTGTTGTACTTCACAAGTTACATTAATTTGCTGACCGACAGTATCTCGACCCTTAATTACCAAAGCATTATAAATATTAGGCATCTTGCCCGGTGGAAAAATGATATCCAGTACTGGGCCAATAATTTGAGCGATACGCCCTAGGTTTTGCTCTTCAAGTGTAGAAACCACAGGATCAGAAGTAGTGGGATTGCTTCTCATAATCATAAATCATAATAAATATGTCGAAATTCTTTTTTTAAAAGTACTGAATCAAAATAAATATCCGATAACAAGTTGATCGGTTAATTCCATAAGAAAGAAAAGGGAGTTAGCATTTGATTGAGTTGGTACCACCCAATCGAATCCAATGAAATTCTTTACTCAGTGAATGAGTCAATTTTCAATTCTTTCTATTGTACTATTTTATGTATTTTATGTAGTATTGTATTTTTTTTTTCTTTTGATTTGTGTTGTGCACCTATTCTTCTTTATATATCATATATGTTATATCATATATGTTCCCTTTTCTAGATGAATTTGAATTCTGACTCTTTTCACATCTAGGATTTACATATACAACATAGATTACTGTCAAGAGAGGGGGCCGGGGTCCTCTATTCTTTACTTTTTCTTTCTATATTAGCTATTTTTTCTATTTACTATATTATAGATTTACTATATTATATAGATATATATCTATCTTTTTCTATTCAATTGAAATTGAATAGTTATTTTATCTATTTTAATTGAATTAGATTGAAATTCTATTTATTAAGGATTATTATTTTATTATTCTAATAATTAATAATTAATTCTTTTTATTATTTTTCAATTGAAATGAAATTTTTCATTTTACTTGATGTTTTTTTTTTTATCTTTCTTTTTCTATTTTTATTTATTTTTCTTTTTTTAGATTCATATTCTAATTCTATATCATATTCATTATTCTTCATACTCATTTTTATAATGAATCTAAAAAAATTAAGAAGGTGGTGATCAATTCCATTAGAAATAGAAATTTTCAAAACGAAGATTGGGTTGCGCCATATATATCAAAGAGTATAAAATAATGATGTATTTGGTGAATCAAATACATGGTCCAATAACGAACCCTTTTCAAATTTTCATTATTCATTAGTTGATAATCTTAGTTTAGTTGAATCTTTTTTGAATTGTAAATATTTTTTTTTCAGTCACGCCTAATTCATATCGAGTAGACCTTGTTGTTGTGAGAATTCTTAATTAATGAGT